TTTTTTATGATACTTTGAAATTGTTAATTGAATGAAAGTCTAATGGGTATGAATTGACGTAGATGCTTTTATTTTATTGAACCACTATCCATTCTTTATTCGTCGAAAGAGTAGCTTAAACCTATCTATTTTTGATATGATTTATCTACTTTGAAACCATTACTATTATAATATATAATATTGAAATCGGTTTTGTTTTCAATCTAAATTAAGCTAGGAGTCTCATTAAGCAACCACTAGTTTGAATTGCCCAAGCAAAAATCTCATTGTTTTAGATCCGAACTAAGCCTTCGTAATTCGTAATTTTTTTGAATCGAATTAAGGGTTTATTCATTGTTTATTTGAGGTAAATTCGAAATTGTTCGAATTGTGTAATCATCAATTACTGACATTGGTAAGCGACCCAAAGCGATTTGATTATAATTCAATTCGTGACGATCATAAGTAGAAAGTTCATATTCTTCGGTCATTGATAAACAATTTGTTGGGCAATACTCAACGCAATTACCACAAAATATACAGATTCCAAAATCAATACTGTAATTAAGCAATCGTTTCTTTCGAATATCAGTTTCCAACTTCCAATCAACAACGGGTAAATCTATAGGACATACACGCACACATACTTCACAAGCAATGCATTTATCAAATTCAAAGTGTATTCGGCCTCGGAAACGTTCCGATGTGATCAATTTTTCGTAGGGGTATTGAATAGTTACAGGTAAACGATTTGCGTGGGACAGGGTAATCATGAAACCTTGGCCGATGTATCTGGCGGCTCGTATTGTTTGTTGACCATAATTTATGAATTCAGTTATCATAGGGAGCATATGTTGAATATCTATAAAAAAGATTTTATGCTTGTTTCTTTCTCTTGTTTGAGACAAGTCGTGAATCTAGGATATTGTGGTCTTTTACAGTGAAAGAAGTTGGGACGAGGTTGTCAATAATAGATTACCTAGAGAAATCGGTAAAAGAAATTTCCACCCAAGATTTAATAGTTGGTCCATTCTCAGCCTCGGTAAAGTCCATCTTGTTGCAATAGGAATGAACAAAAACAAATAAGTTTTGGCTAATGTGATAAAGATACCAATTAGTGTTCCAAAGACTTTACCCCCTTTATTTATGCCAAATAGCTCAGGAACAAATATGTACGGAATAGAAAGATTCCAACCTCCCAAGTAAAGAACTGTTACAAATAATGAAGAAACTAGTAGATTCAGATATGAAGCAATGTAAAATAAACCAAATTTGATACCTGAATATTCGGTTTGATACCCTGCTACTAATTCTTCTTCTGCTTCTGGTAAATCAAAAGGTAATCTTTCACACTCGGCGAGAGAAGAAATTAGAAAAACGATAAACCCGATGGGTTGACGCCACAAATTCCACCCCCAAAAACCATATTTTGACTGCGCTTCCACTATATCAACTGTACTTGAACTGTTAGATAATCATAGTCGATGATAACATCACTGTGCCCATCGCTATTCCAGAACCGTACGTGAGATTTTCACCTCATACGGCTCCTCAGAGGTCACAAATAAATCTAAGGGCCCTTTCCTATTCTTTATCTTGATATGTTTGTCAGATAGAGTCAAAATCTATCCTAAGGTCCCAAATTAGACCAATGGAATTCTGTCTGCTATATTTAAAACTAATAAATAAGTGCTTCTGAATTTATCTCATCTTTTAAGAATTTTAATTTTTCTTTGTTGATTAATAACCTTATCATTAAATAAAAAAATGTGCTTTATAGCAATATCACATATACATTTCAACCTCGAATTTTCAATTACGAAAAAAATTAGAGAGTACATTAGTTCATGAATCATGACAAAAATTTTATCTCTCTAAATAGAAATCAAAATTGAATTATAGGAAAGAAAGAATAAAAACAAAAAAAGAAAAAAGGAAGAAAAAAAAAAAGACATCCCTCCTTTTTGCTTTTGCAATTAGATTCTTTTCTTTCTATTTCTATTTTTTTATTTCATTCCTATTCTCCTTTCTCAGAAAAAGGGCCTTTAACCAAAGTAAAAGATTACTTCGTTCTTGATAGTTAGTTACTTACTCAGTGGATAGGAACATACTCTGGATCAGAATCATGGGGAGTACTTCTTGATCATTTCTACGAACGTAAAGCCCCAATTTGAATTCCTTTTATGTACAGAAATATCCTCTTGGATAACTTACATAATCTCAATTACTAATCCTTTGTGTATCTTGGTCTTCCTAACCATCCACTCATTTTTTGTTTCAAAAACCTCCCGTTGTGGAAATCCATCTATGGTAATAGACAGTAAAAACTCCATAGAGTTGGTCTTTTGAACCCGCTTCAAGCTATCATGACAATTCACGAATCTTGGGGTAAACAATCTCTCTTGCTTATGTTTACTTTTTTCACCATTTGATTCTTGTACATAGGAAATGAGACTCAACCTTTTTACTGCAAATTTAGAAGCCGTTTTCTTTCACTCATATAACTATCTGGTTTAGTTCATCAACTCAAATGCTGAAGAAAAATAAAAAAATATATAGTCAATCAAATCTTTTTATCCTTGTTTCTAGAAAGAAAAGAATTTTGATAAATTTTAGGTCTCACCGAATCACACGTAGAGATATTGATAACACACATAGAGCTAATGGTATTTCATAACTAATTGATTGAGCAGCTGCCCGTAGACCACCTAAAAAGGAATATTTATTATTTGATCCATACCCCGACATAAGAAGTCCAACGGGAGCAATACTTGAAATGGCAATCCAAAAAAAAACACCAATACTAAGATCGGCTAGAACAAGGCGATCACCAAAAGGAATTACTGAATAACTTAGAAAGATAGATATTACTGCTATGGATGGTCCAATACTGAATAAACGAGTATCTCCTGTAGATGGAATAAGATTCTCTTTCAAAAGTAGTTTTGTCCCATCTGCTAGAGCTTGAAGAATTCCTAAAGGGCCGGCATATTCAGGCCCGATACGTTGTTGTATTCCTGCGGATATTTCTCTTTCTAACCAAACAATTACTAGTACACCTATTGTGATTCCTAATACAAGAGTCACAATAGGGACAAGCATCCATATGATCCCATAGACTTCTTTTAAGGATTCCAATTTGGAAAAAGAATTGATAGTCTCTATTTCTGTTGTATCAATTATCATTTCAACGATCAACTTCTCCCATAATGATATCTATGCTACCTAGTATTGTCATAATATCAGCCAATTTCATTCTTTTAACTAACTGAGGAAGAATTTGCAAATTGATAAAACCTGGTGGGCGAATTTTCCATCTCCAAGGAAAAACGCTCTGGTCTCCTATCAGAAAAATCCCCAATTCTCCTTTTGGGGCTTCAACTCTCACATAAAGTTCTTGTTTCGACAATTCAAAAGTTGGAGAAGGCTTTTTACTAATAAACCGATATTCAAAATCATTCCATTCAGGATCTTTTAATCTGTCAAAACGTCGCATTTCTAAATTTTCGTAAGGACCTCCTGGAATTCCTTCCAGAGCCTGTTGAATAATCTTTATGGATTCTGTCATTTCACCGATTCGTACTAAATAACGAGCTAATGAATCCCCTTCTCGTTGCCATTGAACCTGCCAATCAAATTCGTCGTAAGACTCATAATGATCAACTTTACGAAGATCCCATTCTATTCCGGAAGCTCGTAGCATTGGTCCCGATAAACCCCAATTTAATGCCTCGTCTCTCCCAATAATGCCTACGCCTTCAACTCGTTCTAAAAAAATAGGATTCCGGGTAATAAGTTTTTGATACTCAGCAACCCCTGTTAAAAAATAATCGCAAAAATCCAAACATTTATCTATCCAGCCATAGGGTAGATCGGCAGCCACTCCTCCAATACGAAAATAATTATGCATCATTCGCATACCGGTGGCAGCTTCGAATAGGTCATATATCAATTCTCTTTCTCGAAAAATATAGAAGAAAGGGGTCTGTGCACCAATATCCGCCATAAAAGGACCGAGCCATAACAAATGAGAAGCTATCCGACTCAACTCCAACATAATGACTCTGATATAGCTAGCCCTTTTAGGTACTTGAATATTGCCTAATTGTTCGGGTCCATTTATGGTTATTGCTTCTGTGAACATAGTAGCTAAATAATCCCAACGTGTTACATAAGGCAAATATTGTATAATTGTTCGGTTTTCCGCAATTTTCTCCATCCCTCTATGTAAATAACCCAATATTGGTTCGCAGTCGACAACATCTTCACCATCTAGAGTAACGATGAGTCGAAGAACACCGTGCATTGATGGGTGCTGAGGCCCCATATTGACTATCATGAGGTCTTTTCTTGTAGTTGGTGCAGTCATAAGTTTTTTAACGATTCATTCTTCCATGAATTACTGAAAGTGAAAAGAAGTTCATCAAAATTTAATCGAAACATATAAGTGAAAATGAAATAACTCTTCTTAACGAGTTTTTGTCTCTCGAATGTCCAACTGATTAATTAATTCTTTATAACGTACTCTATTTTTTTTTGTCAAATAAGCTAGCAGTCGTTGACGTTTTCCCAAAATTTTCTTCAAACCTCTCTGAGATAAATAGTCTTTTTTGTGCAATTCTAAATGTGAAGTAAGTCTCCGTATCTTATTGGTGAAATTGAATACTTGAAATTCAACAGATCCTTTCTTTTCTTCTTGAAAAATAACCGAAATGACAGAATTTTTTACCATAAATGAATTTCCCCTTTCTTTATTTTACAGATATGGATTTTTTCTAATTTTATTGATCAGTAATAATAATGCCAGTAATTTGAACGCGGTATATAGACTTAATTTCTTTATGAACCTCTAATTTTAGCAATTCCAATAAATTAATCAAATTTTTAATTTGATTCAGATAGGAATCCAAAAAGGTGGTAGGTACGTTTTTTTCAGTCACAAAAGCGAATAATTGAAACCTAAAATCCTAAAATGAAGAAGATTCTGTTGATTCATTTCTAGATCTAATCAATACCTTATTTTATTGATTTAGTATTGTCTACTCGAATTAGATTCGAATGAGATGTAAAACAAGGCATGTTTGCATTTGTTTGCTTTCAGATACTCTATACGAGACGGGGTATATAGTACTATCAATTAATTTTCAATCGTGGATACATATGTATCCTTAAGATACTGAAACGGCTACCATTATTGGTATCAAACCAATAACGATTCATACAAGCTAAATCTTCTAATCGATAATTAGGCCAAAGAAAGAACTTAAATTTAATTAATTCATTTTTATCTTTATAAAGGGGTTTCCGTTCACCCAAAAATTGACTCCAGTTTTTTACATTGGTTTCGTTGCAAAATACTGAATTTCTATCGACGACATTCCAATTCAAAGAATTAAAAAAACTTCGAATTCTCAATTCTCTACGACGTCTAGACCATAAAATATTTTCAGGAACAAGCAAATCAAAATGAGTTTTTTCTGTATTTATTCTTTGAGTTTGAGGTTGCAGAATGAATTCGTCAAAATTATTTTTATCAACATATCTTTGTTCTCGGTATCTTTGATTAGTTTGGTGTTTACTTTTATGAACCAATGAAATACCTATGGTTTGATACATAATAAATTGTCCATTATGTTTTACAGACAACCGAATAGGTTCGATAATCAATACCCCCTTCTTCATCAAGTCTGTAAGAGGTAAATTTGCCTGAATCAGCATTATATCCAAACTCATTTCTCTCCTTTGAATTGACGATATAGTAATTTTGGTTGGATTTATCAGTCGAAGCAGGAGACAATATACCTTGATATTTTCGAGCATTCTTTTATTCAAAGCATCGTTCCATCTCAATTGAAAAAGCAAATAACGTTTCAAGAACAAATCTAGTTCTGCTTCCGTGTTGCTTTTGTATTGTTTTTTATTTTTACCCTTTTTTGTGTCTGATTCCACGTAATCTTTTTCAAGATCGGTTTGATGTTTTGAAAAAACAGGGCTCAGATTTCCTTTGTTTTCTATATCTGATCCACGCTCTCTTTGACTTGGGGGTTCTTTTGTTTCTTGACTTCGATTCTTTATTTTTTTATTTGACGGTAGAAAAAATTTTTGTTTTTGGTTTTTATTTTGAATAACATTTTCATTTGTATTCAAATTAAAAAGAAGGAATTTGCTTGGTATAATCCACGGTTTTATTTTATAGACATTATAAAGTAGTACAAATTCTGGGAAGAACCAAAATTCCAGATTCAATATGGGACGATTAAATATTTTTTCATTCATTCCCATCCAATCAAAAAATACTTTTTTCGAATTTTTTTGAGTTTTTTCTGGATTTTGATGAGTTGTAAGATAAAAAACCCCCTTTTTCTCAATTTTATCAATTATTTGATAATTATTAATACCAATTTTAGTATTTGGATTACTGTTAGTATCGATCTTAACCCAGGCTTCAATATCTCCTTTTTGTCTAAGAGAAAAATGGATAATTTTCCAATCAAAATATTTTCTATCGAGATTTCTTTCTATATCTAGAATATTGACCTTTCTTAGATAATTATTGATATGAAGATTGCCGGGCATATCAACAAAGTTGTGTTTGTACGTGTTGGAATTAGACGAAATTTCTAAGTTCTTCTTTACTTGAAAGGGTAATCTAGAAAAAAATGAGTCACTTTTATTTTCATAATTAATTGATTTATATGCTAAAAGACCATATCTATAACATTTTTTAAAATTATCTTTTTGGTTTGATAATGAATAGAGTTCCAAATCATTTTCTTTTTTGTAATGAATTAATTGGTCTTTTTCATATGAATTCCATTTGTTTAAGTTTCTATTTTTATTTTGAGCCATACAACTTTGATTAACCTTAGTTCGCCATTTTTTTGGCATTAATCTAGACCATCTAATCTGAGATAAATCGTATTGATAATGCCATCTTAACCAGTTTTTCCATTGATTGATTCTATAACTCTGAAGTTTCTTATGTTTTAATTCCGAGTGAAATATTCCTAGTGTTTTAAAATAGTCCTTTATTTTAGTCTTAAGGAAGCAAGACGTTGTGTTATATTGAAGAACAGATCTAAATTTAGACAAATTAATAACTTGGGTTTGTGATAATTTGTAAAATACATATGCTTGTGACAAGTAGGATAAATCACAAAAAATATGTGAATTTTTCTTACTAATATTATAAAGTGACTTTTTTATAGTCGAAATAAAGATAAAGTTAATTTTTTTTTTATTAGTAATTTTTTCTTGATTTATTTCATTATTGGAGATGAATTTCTCAATCAATTTGTTTGTTGATTCAAGAAAGACTTGTGTAGTAATTCTAGGAATATTAATGATAGATAAAAATAGATCGATGTATAATCTTTGAATGAATAATTTGAGAAAATAATGGAATTTCCATATTACTCGAGTATTTCTTCTTTTTAATATTTGGAAAAATTTTTTTGGCGATTCGAGTTTTTTAATATTATTTGTTTTATTAGGATTAATGTCTATTTCTGGAGTTACTTT